GAGAGGAAGAGGGGCGTATATACTAAATGTGGTATATATCCATCTATATTGAATTGCGGATACAGAAATGATAGAATCATTTCTGATTAGACTAAATATGGGTCTCCGATAGAGCTGAAAAAGGGTAGACAAAAAAATAAGAATTAAAGAAATTGAAGAATAGAATTAAAGAATAAGGGGATATGGCGAAATTGGTAGACGCTACGGACTTAATTGGATTGAGCCTTGGTATGGAAACTTACTAAGTGGATAACTTTCAAATTCAGAGAAACCCTGGAATAAAAAAGGGGCAATCCTGAGCCAAATCCGATTTTTTGAAATGAAAAAAAAGTTTATATAGACAGAATAAATAAAAAAGGATAGGTGCAGAGACTCAATGGAAGCTGTTCTAATAAATGGAGTTGACTGTCTTGCATTAGTAAAGTAAGGGAACCTTTCGTTAAAATTGCGGATTCTAAAGTATAGGATAACCCTATAAATACATATACGTACTGAAAGACTATCTCAAATAATTAATGTAATTATGAAAAATAAAATAAAAATATTGAATTGATTTTCAAGTTGAAGAAAAAATCGATTGATCAAATCATTCACTCCACAGTCTGATAAATAACTAATTAATCGGACGAGAATAAAGATAGAGTCCCATTCTACATGTTAATATTGACAACAAGGAAATTTATAGTAAGAGGAAAATCCGTCGACTTTAGAAATCGTGAGGGTTCAAGTCCCTCTATCCCCAAAAAAGGCCGTTCGACTCCATAATTTTTTATCTTATTTTTCCTTTTCGTTAACGGTTCAAAATTAATTATCCTTCTCATTCGGTTCTTTCATAAACTTTCTTTTCAGAAGTCTTGTGGTAGATCTGATCCACATGCAAATGAGCATCTTTGAGTAAAAAAGTAATCCCTGTTGAAAATTGGAATGATTAACAATCAAAATACAAATCATTACTTGGATTGAAACATACGAAGTCATCTTTTTATTTTACGGATTCCAGGTCCTAGATAAGACTTTAGAATACTTTTTCGTCTTTCTTTTTTAATTGACATAGACCCAAGCCGTTTAGTAAAATGAGGAAGACGGCGCATCGGAAATGGTCGGGATAGCTCAGCTGGTAGAGCAGAGGACTGAAAATCCTCGTGTCACCAGTTCAAATCTGGTTCCTGACACACGATTATGAGTATCTATTCGACAATTTAATTAAACTAATTGATATGGATTGGATCGACATACATATTCATTAATATAATAAAATATAATAATGTGGATCATACTACCTAATTTAGCCATTTAGATATTTTGGGATGGAGCCCCTTTAAATGAGTAAAGAGTATATGAAAGTATGTAAAAATATGTATTTGTATTTAAAGAAGAAAATTCAATTATGTTTCCTCTTCGTTTTTATTTATTAATAATATGTCTCTTTTAAGGGAGTTTTGAAGGGTGGGAATATCCAAGATCCATCTTAGATACAGTACAAATTGAATCCGATACTCTTTAATTTCTTTGTATTTTCTTTCATAAAGTATGTAAAAATATGTATTTGTATTTAAAGAAGAAAATTCAATTATGTTTCCTCTTCGTTTTTATTTATTAATAATATGTCTCTTTTAAGGGAGTTTTGAAGGGTGGGAATATCCAAGATCCATCTTAGATACAGTACAAATTGAATCCGATACTCTTTAATTTCTTTGTATTTTCTTTCATATTCTATTTTTTCTATTTATTTATTCCACCCTATGTGATTCTTTATATAGTTATAGGGTGACTTTATATAATATAGTTCATCAAAGGGATGTGCGCGGTACAAAGTTCATAATGCATAACTTGTTTAGTTCATCTTATTTGTTCGGCTCGTTCGAAATAAATATCGTCAAAAATGGAGAATCCGACGAATCTTTATTTGGATTGTCTTTTTTTAGTCCACATATCTATGAATAAAATAATATGAATGAGTCAAAGAACGAATAAATATCCCTTGAATATCGGAAGCTGTAGTACTGAAAAGAAAATTAGTTTCTTATTTTGTTAATTTTATTCAATGAGCATCCTGTATTTCATAAAAATTCGGAGCAATATAATCCTTACGTAAGGGCCACCCTATCCAACTTTCCGGCATTAAAATACGTTTCAGACGTGGATGATTATCATAGGAGATTCCTACCATATCATAGGATTCTCTTTCTTGAAAATCCGCACTTTTCCAAACCCAGAAAACTGATGGAATTCTAGGATTCTTCCTGGGGGTAAATACTTTTATACATACTTCTTCTGGTTGATCTAGACCATACTCGATTCTCGTAAGATGATATACACTAGCTAACAGTCCGCCCGGTGCTACATCATAGGCACATTGGGAACGCAGATAGTTGTAACCATATACATATAAAATGACAGCAATGGAATGCCAATCTTCGGGCTTTATTTGTAAAGTCTCTATTCCTTGGTAATCAAAACCCAAAGATCTATGAACTAGCCCATGTTTGACCAGCCAAGT